AGCACGCATGCAAGAAGGAAGTTTGAGCTTGATGCAAATGGCTAAAATATCTGCTGCTTTATATGATTATCAATCAAATAAAAAGTTATTCTATGTAGCAATCCTTACATCTCCTACTACGGGTGGGGTGACAGCTAGTTTTGGTATGTTGGGGGATATCATTATTGCCGAACCCGATGCCTACATTGCATTTGCTGGTAAAAGAGTAATTGAACAAACGTTGAATAAGACAGTACCTGAGGGTTCACAAGTAGCTGAATATTTATTCCAAAAGGGCTTATTTGATCCAATCGTACCACGTAATCCTTTAAAGGGAGTTCTGAGTGAATTATTTCAGCTCCATGCTTTCTTTCCTTTGAATGAAAATTCAATTCAAGTAGAAACGTATAAGTCAAGTAGAAACGTATAAGCCTTAATTTAATAATAAATTAAATGATTAAATTAATTCGCCATTTTATTATTTGTTTGAGGGCGACTGAGTACTTATTTAGTTTATAGGGATGAAAGTAAAAGTCTCAAGAATGTATTTTTCTTTAGTAACATAAGATTTACTTGTAGAAAGAATTATGGGGATTTTTTTTTTATCGATATTAAATTAAAATTCTAATATACTAGAAAAAAATTAGAATAAATAGAACAGACCAATAATAATAATAAAAAAAATAATAATAATAAATAAGTGGATTATCATATAGAAAGATGAATAAGCCCATTTAGTTACACTTTTGATTTCCATTCCATTTATTATATACTTACTATAATAGATTATATATTAGTATTTCTATAGATATTAGTATTTTTACTCCCTATTATATTTATTCCTTATTATATCTTAGTATATATAATAATATATACTCTTATTTTTTATATCTCCTTGTATATATTCAATACTCACTTCATATATAATTATACTAGTATAATTATATATGAAGTATAAAATATCTTTATAACAGGTTAAAATGTTAATATAACAATAAATAACAGGTATAAATATTAAATCGAGGTAACCATTCTATGACAATTATCAGCAACTTACCCGCTATTTTTGTGCCTTTAGTGGGCTTAGTATTTCCGGCAATTGCTATGGTTTCTTTATTTCTTCATGTTCAAAAAAACACGATTTTTTAGATATTATGGGGTTCAATCTTGTTTTTTTCTATTTTTTCAAAGACTTAGGCTTACGTGGAACATAACACAAATATCTATTTAGTAGAACGAGTAGGTTCCTCCGAGCAGAAGCTCGTATGCATAAACATCATATATGAGTAAATGACTTATAGCTTTTTGAAAAAAAAAAATTTTGAAAAGAAATTGGTATCAGTAAGATTTCTGAAACATAAAGTAAATATATCTACATGTTGAGGGATATCTATAAAAAATCATATACATATAAAAATAAAAGGGATGCTATTTTTTAGTTTAACTCTAAGCAATTTTTGAATTACTCCTAAAGCTTCACATCATAATAGTGCTAGTTGATGAGGGTTACTTCGGAAACAAAAAAATTAAAGTTAAATTTATTGGGGTTATGTTACCTCCCAATTACAATACAATGCAACTAGGTCTAGTATAGTATGAGTTGGCGATCAGACCGGATATGGATAGAACTTATAGCGGGGTCTCGAAAACCGAGTAATTTCTGCTGGGCCTTTATCCTTTTTTTAGGTTCATTAGGGTTTTTATTGGTTGGAATTTATAGTTATCTTGGTAGGTATTTTATACCGTTATTTCCCTCTCAGCAAATCATTTTTTTTCCACAAGGAATCGTGATGTCTTTCTATGGGATTGCGGGTCTTTTTATTAGTTCATATTTGTGGTGCACAATTGCGTGGAATGTGGGTAGCGGTTATGATCGATTCGATATAAAAGAAGGAATAGTGTGTATTTTTCGTTGGGGATTTCCTGGAAAAAATCGTCGGATCCTCCTGCGATTCCTTATGAAAGACATTCAATCCATCAGAATGGAAGTTAAGGAGGTTTTTTTTTCTCGTCCTATACTTTATATCGAAATCAGGGGCCAGGGGTCCATTCCCTTGACTCGTATCGATGAGAATTTGACTCTACGAGAAATTGAACAGAAAGCCGCTGAATTGGCCTATTTCTTGCGTGTACCAATTGAAGTTTTTTGAAAAAAAAAAGTGAAAGCTTTCTTATTCTTAGCAAAAGGTAAAGAAAAAAGGATAACTCAAGAATTCTCTTTTTTCTATAGCAAAACTTAACTGAAGTTTCTGCTGAACTCTGATTAGAACAAAAAAAGTAAACATACACGGAACAACGAAATAATTTTTGCCCATAAATTCTTTTTTTTTTTTTATGCGTAGTTAAATCCACTGAAATCAATTCATTAACAAAAGAAGTAAGAAATTTAAATAATAGATTCATCTCATATATCACAACATTTCGGAATAAAGAATTTCTATTAATTATTCCTGTACTGCGGGTCACCGGCGAGTTTTTTTTTAGAAATTTTTTGATATCTTGATACCCGGGGAGTTCTTGCGTCTCGAAATTCAAAAAATATTCATTAAAAAAAATGGCTCTTTCATGCAGTCATCCAAAGGAGATAATTTCTTCGACTTTGAGCAATTGATATATATTGAAAGAATATTATATATAATATTCGAGTTTATTTAGTCATTCTTGGACTCTTTATTATTCTATTTCTATATTCTATATTGTTTTCCTCTATTCTTTCTAAATTCAAGGACCAAACACTGTACCGAATCACAAATAAAAAATAGGGATTTAGGCTCGAGACTTGTAATGTAATAGAACTGATACTTGATAGAAATATTAGTATCGTATAGAGTCAACGAATGAGCCAAGTTCATTTCAAAATTCACAGACGGGCAAATGGCAAAAAAGAAAGCATTTATTTCCCTTCTATATCTTGCATCTATAGTATTTTTGCCTTGGTGGATCACTCTCTCATTTACATTTAACAAAAGTCTGGAATCTTGGGTTAATAATTGGTGGAATACTAGGCCCTCTGAAATTTTTTTGAATGATAGTGAAGAAAAGGGTATTCTAAAAAAATTCCTAGAATTAGAGGAACTATCCCTCTTCGACAAAATGGTAAAAGACTACCCGGAAGGGCGTTTACAAAAGCTTCATGCTGGAGTCTACAAAGAAACGATCCAATTGATTAAAGTGCACAATGAGAGTCGTATACATACGATTTTACATTTCTCAACAAATATAATTTATTTCCTTATTCTAAGTGTTTATTCTATTCTAGGTAATAAAGACCTTATTTTTCTTAACTCTTGTCTTCAAGAATTTATATATAATTTAAGCGACACAATAAAAGCTTTTTCTATTCTTTTATTAACCGATTTATGCATAGGATTCCATTCACCCCATGGTTGGGAACTAATGATTGGTTCTATCTACATAGATTTTGGATTTGATCATTATGATCAAATTATATCCGGTCTTGTTTCTACTTTTCCAGTCATTTTAGATACAATTTTCAAATATTTGATTTTTCGTTATTTAAATCGCGTATCTCCGTCACTTGTAGTGATTTATCATTCAATGAATGATTGAAAAATGATCGAACGGTCCAATTAGAATGTTCGTTACATTGTACATAAGTAAAAGAGTCAAAAATGTACTTATTCTTTTTCTTTCTAGCCACCCCGGGGGATTCCTTCAATATTCCACCCAAATTATTTCAGTAAATAGCAGAATCGTAGATAAGTCACTAGTATAGTTCCTTATCTAATTTTATTGTAGAAATTTTGGGGATCAATGATTGGACCATGCAAACTATAAATACTTTTTCTTGGATAAAGGAAGATATTATTCGATTCATTTCTGTATCGCTCATCATATATATAATAACTCGGGCACCCATTTCAAATGCGTATCCCATTTTTGCACAGCAAAGTTATGAAAATCCACGAGAAGCGACTGGACGTATTGTATGTGCCAATTGTCATTTGGCGAACAAACCCGTGGATATCGAGGTTCCACAAGCGGTACTGCCCGATACTGTATTTGAAGCAGTTGTTCGAATTCCTTATGATCTGCAACTGAAACAAGTTCTTGCTAATGGTAAAAAAGGGGCTTTGAATGTAGGGGCTGTTCTTATTTTACCGGAGGGTTTTGAATTAGCCCCCCTCGATCGTATTTCGCCCGAGATTAAAGAAAAGATGGGAAATCTGTCTTTTCAGAGCTATCGCCCCGCTAAAAAAAATATTCTTGTGATAGGTCCTGTTCCTGGTCAAAAATATAGTGAAATCACCTTTCCTATTCTTTCCCCGGACCCCGCTACTAAGAAAGATGTTCACTTCTTAAAATATCCCATATACGTAGGCGGAAACAGGGGAAGGGGTCAGATTTATCCCGACGGGAGCAAGAGTAACAATAATGTTTATAACGCTACAGCGGCGGGTATAGTAAGCAAAATCATACGAAAAGAAAAAGGGGGATACGAAATAACCATAGTGGATGCATTGGATGGACGTCAAGTGGTTGATATTATCCCTGCAGGACCAGAACTTCTTGTTTCCGAGGGCGAATCTATTAAACTGGATCAACCCTTAACAAGTAATCCTAATGTGGGTGGATTTGGTCAGGGGGATGCCGAAATAGTCCTTCAAGATCCATTACGCATACAAGGCCTTTTGCTCTTTTTGGCATCTATTATTTTGGCACAAATCTTTTTGGTTCTTAAAAAGAAACAGTTTGAGAAGGTTCAATTATCCGAAATGAATTTCTAGATCCGCGGATTTATCAATACCAAGTTATAAAAATAACCAAATTCTTGTTGTAAATTGTGTTATGTAATTCTCTATGACCAAAAACTTATGAAAATCCTTTTGCTTGTTTTGTTTATATTGTTTTTTTCTATTAGATTTTGCAAATTACTTGTACCGCATTACTAGTAATAGTATTGTTTTTTCAATCAAACTCGAAAGGGTATGATTATGTCACTATTGTCAGATTGAAATACCATAGACTGAATCACATTAGACTAAACATAGTATAAATAA